AACAGAATCACGCTCTGTAGGATTTGAACCTACGACATCGGGTTTTGGAGACCCACGTTCTACCGAACTGAACTAAGAGCGCTTTATTATGATGGGAGATACGGATGTCAAGAAAAGGATTCTTTTTGTACCCCCAATACATCTTGTATGTATAGTATCATAAAATGGTAGATTGTGTCCAATTTTAATCGATCTCAATTGACCCCTCGTTACTGTCCATAGGAGAAGTGATAAGTAGGGATGACAGGATTTGAACCCGTGACATTTTGTACCCAAAACAAACGCGCTACCAAGCTGCGCTACATCCCTTTCATTTGTTGTACAGTGCCATTGTAGGGAATCCATGTTTTGTTTTCCACATCCTAATTTCCTCTATCTAAATAGAATTTCTTTTGCCATTTCTTCTTTTTGGTTTTTTGGTTTCATTCCCATAAAGAATTATATACATACCTAACGTATAAACGTATAAAGGAATGCATATTTATCAGTAGTGCTCAGGAAGGAGGGTTCATCTTTTTCTGTTTTAGGGACAGGTAGATTTCATCTACCGGATCGTTGTATATATCCATTTTGGTTAGAGATTCCCCGTACAAATGATCTTTAACTACATATGCATCTGATCATATATGTATTACAATATACAATAAAGTCAATAAAGTTAAAGAAAAAGAAGGAGGATTTTCAATGCGAGATATAAAAACATATCTCTCCACGGCACCTGTGCTAACTACTCTATGGTTCGGGTCTTTGGCGGGTCTATTGATAGAGATCAATCGTTTATTCCCAGATGCGTTGACATTCCCCTTTTTTTCATTCTAGTTATTGACATGGGAAGGGATCAAGAAGATTAGAGATACAATAAATTCTCTGCGACTAACCCCCCCCTTTTTTCAGTTCTTTAGGATAGGAAAGAAAGAGTAAAGAATAAAAGTGGATTGAATCTCATTGAAACTCGGGTTCGGGTTAATATAGGGAGAACAGAAAAGGAAATGTGGGTCGAGGGCAGGCTGTTCAAGATCATACAAGATACTAAATAAAATACTGGGATTGGGAATAATTGATAGTTAGAAATATTTGTATTACTTAATAATTTGATTACTCTATTGATTGCAACGAAATCTTTCATAATTGAATTGGATTTCGAGTTAGCAACTTCTCGTCTATTTATTTTTCATTCCTTTCTTCTTCGCTTCGGTTCGAATCGAAAATAGAAGAATTGAGTGAATTCAAAATCCAAAGGAGGTTCATGGCTAAGGGTAAAGATGTCAGAGTAGTAGTTATTTTGGAATGTACCAGTTGTGTCCGAAATGGTTTGAATAAAGAATCGCGGGGCATTTCCAGATATATTACTCAAAAGAATCGACACAATACACCTAGTCAATTGGACTTGAAAAAATTCTGCCCTTATTGTTACAAACATACGATTCATGGGGAGATAAAGAAATAAATCGAACGGAACGCGTGTGCCACTCTTCCAAGGAAGAGGAATAAATTACATATACATATATAATATATACAAATCCAGTCCTATTTTGGTCGGATCCGAAATGAATGAAGAAATAGGATTTTAGAAATCAGAAATAAACCATGGATAAATCCAAGCGGCCCTTTCATAAATCCAAGCGATCTTTTCATAGGCGTTTGCCCCCAATTGGATCGGGGGATCGAATTGATTATAGAAACATGAGTTTAATTAATCAATTTATTAGTGAACAAGGAAAAATATTATCTAGACGAGTGAATAGATTAACCTTGAAACAACAACGATTAATTACTATTGCTATAAAACAAGCTCGTATTTTATCTTCGTTACCTTTTCTTAATAATGAGAAACAATTTGAGAGAACCGGGTCGATCCCTAGAACTACTGGTCCTAGAACCAGAAATAAATAAGCCTATTCCTCAATCGAATCAAAACTCTAATTCGAACTCAGATTGAAGTTTTGTTCGAAAAAGCCGAGAGATTGTCGCGCCGTAATGTAATAATAAAAAAAAGAATGGGGGAAGAATAAATCTTTTTTTTTTATTGAAACGTGTTCGTTCATTCCTACTACTTATCTTATCATACGAATTTCTACTATACCCTCCCGGAGTTCATTCTCCGGGGAACTCCGTTTAAAGTATTCCAGTGAATTCCTTCCAATCTCCTTATTTGATGATCGCATTGGAAATCGTGTCAAGACAATTCCTATTTGATATGGCTATTTGTGCAGGTATTTTACGATTAAGAAGCAACTGCCTCTTGTACAGATCAAGTATTAATCGACTATAACTATGGGATCCCCTATTCTCACGAGTTACTGCATTTATCCGAGTGATCCACAAACGACGAAAACTTCTCTTTCGCCTGCCTCTATCCCGATGAGTGGAAACCAAAGCTCTCATTTTCTGTTGAGTAGTAGTTCGAGTAAGTCTTGAATGAGCCCCTCGAAAGGTTGCTGCAAATAAACGAATTTTTGTTCTACGTCTCCGAGCTATATATCTTCGTCTAACTCTGGTCATTGAATCAAAAGAAACTTGGATGAATAACTAATTGATTTCTTTTCTTTCAGTCATTCTTTTCCCCTCTCCTGGTTTATTAATAACAAAACGGATTCTTCCGATGTATAAAATGAAAATACAAATTCCAATGGCTTTTGCTACTATAACCTTCCCAACCACGATTTTTTTATTTCTTCCAGGCATTTCACCTCAAAAAAAAAAAAAGAAATTGTACCGATATTAGGTATAAAATAAATCGTAAATGGACAAATAGTGGCTTCCATCGTTTCTATGGTTACTTCTTAAACGGCGAGGTCCTCTCTATACACCGGAGCCCCTTTCCTCATTTAATCAATGTTATTGGTAACTTGTACAGTTCACGCTCTTTGGCTCTACCGATGAATTATCGAGTAATAGGTCTTTTTTCAATGGGATCTATCCATACAGTGACGGCATTTAATTATGAAGGTTGAATAGGTAGCTGACCCTGTTAGTCCGTTCTTGCAAGAGTAGGAGCATAATCTTTCTGCTTCTTAAATATCATTCCCCCGCTTAATGGATAACCATTTGCTACCAATGGGAATTGCTTTTCATCTCAAATCGAGGTGATTGGATTTGCACCAATGGAAACCATAAATTCCATGCAAATAGAGGTATACGAGAGATCTTTATTTTTCGATAGTGAATGGAGTTCTTCCATTCTATTCATTGGTACGAGTCATTGATACTGTAAAAATCGTCTCATTTGTTCTAGCTCATGATCTGAACGAGTCGCACATACACCCTAGTACATGTTCCTCGACGCTGAGGACATCCTCGAAGAGCGGGGGATTTCGTGACATTTCTGATTGGCTGTCTTGTGTTTCTAATAAGTTGTTTAATAGTTGGCATGCTGAATCATATACAGAATGGGCTGGTTTAGATCGATCCTAACCGGATGATTATGAATTACTTCCATTTCATATTTTACCCAGGTAAGAAGATAAAAGATCAAATAAGGGTTCATTCAAATTATGATTCGAAATGGAATCAAAGATTTATGCGAAATCCCCGGTATTTTCGATCGCTACAAGATCAACAATGCCATAATCTTGGGCTTCTGTTGCTGACATAAAAACATCCCTTTCCATGTCTTCGGATACAACCCATAAAGGATTGCCCGTTCTTTGTACATAAACCCTTGTGAGGGTTTCGCGGAGTTTCAGTAGTTCTTCCGCTTCCAGGATAAATTCTCCTGTGGGTGCCTCATAAAAAGAACTAGCAGGTTGATGGATCATAACCCTGATGATATAACATAATGAACGATTCCTCTATCTCGCATGATTGGGCGAAGGGAAGGGATAAAGAATAACAAGCAGGGAGAAAAAGATAGAATTGAACAACCGTACAGGCATCTTTTGTGCATACGGCTCTGTAATGGAATTTTTTTTTCTCTTTTTTCATCGAAGAAAGAGACAAGTCGAATCTATCAGACCCAGATCGTTGAATGATCCATTTACCATCCTTCCTTTCGGAGTAATCAAAAAATACTATGATGGTTCCGTTGCTTTATATATTTATCTCGTCTGTGATTCAGCAATCCCAAAGTTTCTTTCTGATCCGATCAAATAAAAATAAGTAAAAAATGATCTTTTTTTTTTTGATTTTCACACTCTTTCATAACATAAATATTGGAAAGAGACTTCTGATGTGGAAGCAAAAAGGTTTGTGACGCTGAAATGGACCCCGATACATAAGATCAAGTCGGAAATAACCTTTCTTTCATACTACTATCTCGATACATAATCTCATATTATGAAAAAATAATAATAGTTTGCTCATATCGAACTTGAAATGCCATGCTATTATTACTTAATATTATTATTATTTTATTCATATTCCATATGACGAAGGCATAGTCTTTTTTTCTCTCAAATAAAAAAACTCATTGGCGCCAAGCGTGAGGGAATGCTAGACGTTTGGTAATTTCTCCTCCAACCAGGATGAAAGATCCCATTGAAGCGGCTAATCCCATGCATATTGTATGCACATCTGGTGGCACAAATTGCATAGTATCATAAATAGCTATTCCTGGGATTACCCATCCGCCGGGAGAATTTATAAACAAATACAGATCCCTGGTATCATCCTCTATACTGAGATATACCATGAGACCAACAAGTTGATTCGAGATCTCGCTATCAACTTCTTGGCCTAAAAAAAGTAATCTTTCTCGATGAAGTCGGTTGATTAGGACAAAATTCTATTCCTTAGGAACCGTACACGCACCTTTGGGTGCATACGGTTCAAAAAATCAAAATTGAGAAAATCAAAAAAAAAAAAAAAAGAAATTGTCGATTCCAGCCCTATTTCTTTTTTCGTAGCGGGCTTTTTCTTCCATTTTTTTAGAAACATGAGTTTTGACTTGCTTCCCTATAAAATCAAAAAAGAATTCACTGAACTTATCGAGCTAACCCCTCATTGATGTATTGTTTCATCGAGATCTAAATCACGATGTAATTTTCTTGTTCCCGAATGGGCCTCTTCCACTCTTTTAGGTTTATGCTCTACTCCGGGTAAAGATCCGCCCGAATTCGATTTGCACATATAGGACAAATGATCCCAGTACCACTTCTTTTTGCTATGACTTCTTTTTTTTTTTTTTCAATTTGTTTCATTTTCATGCCTTCCACAAAATATTCGATGTATTCATCATCATCATATTATTCCATTAATTGGCAATTTGAGATCACTCATATGGTATAAAGGAATCATTTCTGATAGGGTGGTAATCATACATGGATTACCTTGGTATTTTCTGAACGGAGCCTGTATACTTCATTTTATTGGTCCAAGCCAACCATAAATTCTTTTAATTGAGAATATTGATCCTCCAACCAAATAAATTGATCTAATTGCACTTCACGCTTCGAATTATTGATGGTTCAATCAATCTTTCTTGGGCGAAACAGAGGATATCTCGATCGGGGGAGAGAACGGGGAAATCCCATATGACCCAATATGTCTGACAAGTCACACTATACGTCAACCCAAACTGCATCTTCCTCTCCAGGACTCCGAAAAGGTACTTTTGGAACACCAATGGGCATTAAATGAAAGAAAATTTAAGTATTCTATTTCACTTTGATGTGGAAACGTAACAAACAATGGTTTATTGTCTTCATAATATTGTCGTTTATCGTATTTTATCGATAGATTGGAAGATTCATAGAGGAAGACGGAATAAAGGAAAATTCTTACGAACGGATCGTTCGAATGAGAAACAAGTATCTATACATTCGCTCACAAAAAATAGGATTAATCCCCCCATTGCGTATTGGTACTTATTGGGTATAGAATAGATCTGCTTCTCTTTGTTCCCACGAACAGAATTGTTCAATTATTACTAACGGAACAGAATAAATATTAACCCTTGTTTCGAGATAATCCAATGAAAGGGTGAGGTCCATAGCATAGTTATTTCCAATGTGATAAAGTTACATAGTATCTATTTTTTCTTTGAGAAAGGGGTATTTCCATGGGTTTGCCTTGGTATCGTGTTCATACCGTCGTATTGAATGATCCCGGTCGGCTGCTTTCTGTCCATATAATGCATACAGCTCTAGTTTCCGGTTGGGCCGGTTCGATGGCTCTATACGAATTAGCAGTTTTTGATCCTTCTGACCCCGTTCTTGATCCAATGTGGAGACAGGGTATGTTCGTTATACCCTTCATGACTCGTTTAGGAATAAACAATTCATGGGGCGGTTGGAGTATTACAGGAGGAACTATAACGAATCCGGGTATTTGGAGTTACGAAGGTGTGGCCGGGGCACATATTGTGTTTTCTGGCTTGTGCTTCTTAGCAGCTATCTGGCATTGGGTGTATTGGGACCTAGAAATATTCTGTGATGAACGTACGGGAAAACCCTCTTTGGATTTGCCCAAGATTTTTGGAATTCATTTATTTCTCTCAGGGGTGGCTTGCTTTGGGTTTGGCGCATTTCATGTAACAGGCTTGTATGGTCCTGGAATATGGGTATCCGATCCTTATGGCCTAACCGGAAAAGTACAATCTGTAAATCCAGCGTGGGGTGCGGAAGGTTTTGATCCCTTTGTTCCGGGAGGAATAGCCTCTCATCATATTGCAGCAGGTACATTGGGTATATTAGCAGGTCTATTCCATCTTAGTGTCCGCCCACCCCAACGTCTATACAAAGGATTACGTATGGGCAATATTGAAACTGTCCTTTCCAGTAGTATCGCTGCTGTCTTTTTTGCAGCTTTCGTTGTTGCTGGAACTATGTGGTATGGTTCAGCAACTACCCCGATCGAATTATTTGGTCCCACTCGTTATCAGTGGGATCAGGGATACTTCCAGCAAGAAATATATCGAAGAGTTGGCGCCAGTCTAGCCGAAAATCTGAGTTTATCGGAAGCTTGGTCTAAAATTCCCGAAAAATTAGCTTTTTATGATTACATCGGTAATAATCCGGCGAAAGGTGGATTATTCCGGGCAGGCTCAATGGACAACGGGGATGGGATAGCTGTTGGATGGTTAGGACACCCTATCTTTAGAGATAAAGAAGGGCATGAACTTTTTGTACGCCGTATGCCTACTTTTTTTGAAACATTTCCAGTAGTTTTGGTGGACGGAGACGGAATTGTGAGAGCCGATGTTCCTTTTAGAAGGGCAGAATCGAAGTATAGTGTCGAACAAGTGGGTGTAACTGTTGAGTTCTATGGTGGCGAACTCAATGGAGTCAGCTATAGCGATCCTGCTACTGTGAAAAAATATGCTAGACGTGCCCAATTGGGTGAAATTTTTGAATTAGATCGTGCTACTTTGAAATCCGATGGTGTTTTTCGGAGCAGTCCAAGGGGTTGGTTCACTTTTGGACATGCTACGTTTGCTTTGCTCTTCTTTTTCGGACACATTTGGCATGGCGCTCGAACCTTGTTCAGAGATGTTTTTGCTGGGATTGACCCAGATTTGGATGCTCAAGTGGAATTTGGAGCATTCCAAAAACTTGGAGATCCAACTACAAGGAGACAGGTAGTCTGATACAACATTGCTCCGGTATCTTTCGCCTCTATATTTGATTTTTTTGATTTGACATAAGGTACCGTAGAAATATTGATTTGAATCATCGCCTTTCTTTGCTCTTGTCCTTTCTTTATCTGGGAAATAATCCTAAATGAACAGGTGTGGAAGCTATAATTGTAAACAACGATCGAATCTATGGAAGCATTGGTTTATACATTCCTCTTAGTCTCGACTTTAGGGATAATCTTTTTCGCTATATTTTTTCGAGAACCGCCTAAGGTCCCGACTAAAAAGATGAAATGATTTTTCATTATCTTAATTGAAGTAATGAGTCCCCCATATGGGGGACTCATTACTTCAATTAGTCTCCGTGTTCCTCGAATGGATCTCTTAGTTGTTGAGAGGGTTGCCCAAAAGCGGTATATAAGGCGTACCCTGTAAAGCTTACAAGTGAACCAGATATGGAGATGGCGACTAAGGTTGCTGTTTCCATTATTAGAGAATTTCAAGACCACGATGGATCTATGCTACGATAAAATCGTTTATTTACAACGGAATAGTATACAAAGTCAACAGATCTCAACCAATGCAATAGTATTTATGGCTACACAAACCGTTGAGGGTAGTGCTAGATCTGGGCCAAGACGAACTATTACAGGGGATTTATTGAAACCATTGAATTCAGAATATGGTAAAGTGGCTCCTGGGTGGGGAACCACCCCATTTATGGGTGTCGCAATGGCTCTATTTGCGATATTCCTATCTATTATTTTAGAGATTTATAATTCTTCCGTTTTACTGGATGGAATTTCAATGAATTAGGCTCATAAGAACCAGAAGCCCTAGCTTTTCAATCAAAAATGAATCACTTAGGACTCAGATTTATAGTCCATTCTGGTAGTTTGACCGTGGAATTCCGTTGTTTCGGTATTTCCGGAATATGAGTGTGCGACTTGTTATAATTGATCCTATTGATAGTACAGAGAATGGGTCTGTCATCTCGACAGAGATGGTTCTGCCTCGTCGGATATTCATCCTAGTATCTGGAGCACGGAATATATGGAATAGATCAAGAAATATTTGAACTATGATTCATACCTACTATTCAGACCTCGTGACTGGACTTCAAAAAATTTTCAAACAAAGAGGTATTTGATAAATTGAACGATTTTTCTTCCTTTAGAATCATGCTTATTTTGACCGAAGGACAAATCTTTCTCTGGATTTTTAGTCATTACATCTATGAATAAGTGATGATCAAATAGTTCTTACTCATAGAACCCTTGGTCTTAGTTTTTGGGTTTTATTGAATCATCGTGGTTCTAGTATGAATCTGAGGTTTCAATCGATTCATAGGGTCTCAACAAGAGAATTCCTATCAAAAAAAAATATAGTAAACAATAGTCAATCTGCATTACGCACAAACAAAAACAACAAATCAAATAACAAATAAATAGGGGAATAGAAGATTCAAGAGGCCTGTAACGATCAACATAAAGACAGATGAGCTAACTTGATATTTTGGCAGTCTCATCACAACAAAGAAGAGAGTTCGGATTTTGGTTCCTTCGTATCTTCAGAGACGATTGAATCAAGTGGATAAATAAGAAATTTCAAATTTTCTATTACATATCCATTGTAATCAGTATTTGGGTGTTTCTGCTTGAGCCGTACGAGATGAAATTCTCATATACGGTTCTCAGAGGGGGAGTCCCCTTGGTTTACCTATCTCAATAAAGTATATGATTGGTTCGAGGAGCGTCTCGAGATTCAGGCGATTGCAGATGATATAACTAGTAAATATGTTCCTCCTCATGTCAATATATTTTATTGTCTAGGAGGGATCACACTTACTTGTTTTTTAGTACAAGTAGCTACGGGTTTTGCTATGACTTTTTACTATCGTCCGACCGTTACGGAGGCTTTTGCCTCTGTTCAATACATAATGACTGAAGTCAACTTTGGTTGGTTAATCCGATCAGTTCATCGATGGTCAGCAAGTATGATGGTCCTAATGATGATCCTACACGTATTTCGTGTGTATCTCACGGGCGGATTTAAAAAACCTCGCGAATTGACTTGGGTTACGGGTGTGGTTCTGGCTGTATTGACTGCATCGTTTGGTGTAACTGGTTATTCCTTACCCCGGGACCAAATCGGTTATTGGGCAGTAAAAATCGTGACAGGCGTACCTGAAGCTATTCCCGTAATAGGATCACCTTTAGTAGAGTTATTGCGTGGAAGTGCTAGTGTGGGTCAATCTACTTTGACCCGTTTTTATAGTTTACACACTTTTGTATTACCTCTTCTTACTGCCGTATTTATGTTAATGCATTTTCCAATGATACGTAAGCAAGGTATTTCAGGTCCTTTATAGAGAAGACAGATCATAGATATTTGTAATCGATCATATATAATTTCGGGGAGGAACAATAGTGTTTTATTGCTACAAATATGGATTATTGAAAAGAATAAGACATCTTTTTGGATATT